TAAACTTGGCCCAATATTTTCCTAAAAAAAAAAAAGATTGAGCCGAATCAAATAAGGAATGAGTATCTTATACTTCTTAATACTAATACTATGAATATATAGTATTAGTATTAAGAAGTATTAAGATCTATATACTATGATTAGATGATTAGATCTTACCTATATATACACAAGATCTAAATACAAGACAAGATAAGGTCGAAGACAAAACAACTCCGTATTTATTATTTCTATTGTTTTGTTTATTTTTTTATTGTTTATTTTATCGTTGGATCCATAAATAAATTAATTTTATAGATCCTTGGTATTATTGGGGGATTTTTGGAAGATTATTGGTGGATCATTTTATTTTATATTGCGTAGCTTCAGACCATAGATCAAGCCAGGGAAGGGGCACTTCTACCCCTCCTGTATATTGTCTTTTTCGTTCCATGTTGCAATACAAATGTATTATTTAATTATATGAGAGATTGTATGAAAATAAATTCTTCATTTATAGCAATAAAAAAAACTATTTATCTTTATTTTATCCTTGGTACTGATAATTTGTACATGACGTGAGAGAACCCTGTCTTTATAGTTAATAGTTATTAATTGAGGAAAAGATTAAATACATAATAATATATATATGTATATCGAAGTGATACCCTTGGATTCCTCCAAACCCAAAAAGGAGAATCTTTTCTTTCAATACTCACCCGTTGTTAGTTAACAATCCTAGTGACTAGTGATTGGATCCATAGGCTTCAGAAATAAAATAATAAATAAAATAAATTATTATTCATCGAATGACTATTCATCTATTGTATTCTCGTCAAATAAGGGGCGATAAGACTCTATGGAAAAATGGTGGTGCAATTCGATGTTGTTTAACAAAAAGTTAGAATATAGATGTGGGCTAAGTAAATCAGTGGATAATTCTGATATTATTGGAAATACCAGTGGAAGTGAAGAACCCATTATAAATGATAATGATAAGGGTAAAAACATTCCTAGTTGGAGTAATAGTGACAATTATGCTTTCAATAATGTTGATTATTTATTTGATATCGGGAATATTTGGAGTTTGGTCTCAGATGACACCTTTTTAGTTAGAGATAGTAATGGTGACAGTTATTCTGTATATTTTGATATTAAAAATCAGATTTTTGAGATTGACATTGACAATGAGGGTTCTTTTATGAGTGAACCAGAAAGTTTTTTTTCTAGTTGTTTGAATAGTAGGTCCAAAAACTACTATTATCATTACATGTATGATACTCAATCTAGTTGGAATAATCACATTAATAGTTGCATTAATAGTTATCTTCATTTTGAAGTCAGTATTAAAAGTTCTATTTTAGGTGATATCGACTATTACAGTTATAGTTATAATTATAGTTTCATTTATACTGAAAGTGTAAGTCGTAGTGAAAATGGGAATTCGAGTTTAAAAACTAGTAGTAATGGCAGCGATCTCAATATAAGAGAAGAGTCTAATGATTTCGATATAAATCAAAATCAAAGCTACAGACATTTATGGGTTCAATGCGAAAATTGTTATGGATTAAATTATAAAAAATTTTTTAAGTCAAAAATGAATATTTGTGAACAGTGCGGATATCATTTGAAAATGAGTAGTTCAGATAGAATCGAACTCTCGATTGATTCGGGCACTTGGGATCCTATGGATGAAGAGATGGTCTCTATGGACCCTATTGAATTTCATTCAGAGGAAGAACCTTATAAAGATCGTATCGATTCTTATCAAAGAAAGACAGGTTTAATTGAAGCTGTTCAAACAGGCATAGGTCAACTAAATGGTATTCCGATAGCAGTTGGGGTTATGGATTTTCAGTTTATGGGAGGTAGTATGGGATCTGTAGTCGGCGAGAAAATCACCCGTTTGATCGAGTATGCTACTAATCGATCTTTACCTGTTATTATTGTATGTGCTTCCGGGGGAGCACGCATGCAAGAAGGAAGTTTGAGCTTGATGCAAATGGCTAAAATATCTTCTGCTTTATATGATTATCAATCAAATAAAAAGTTATTCTATGTATCAATCCTTACATCTCCTACAACCGGTGGAGTAACAGCCAGTTTTGGTATGTTGGGAGATGTTATTATTGCTGAACCTAATGCCTATATTGCATTTGCGGGTAAAAGAGTAATTGAACAAACATTAAATAAAACAGTACCCGAAGGTTCACAAGTGGCTGAGTATTCATTCCATAAGGGCTTATTCGACTCAATCGTACCACGTAATCCTTTAAGAGGTGTTCTGAGTGAGTTATTTCAGCTCCACGGTTTTTTTCCTCTGAATCAAAATTCAATAAATTAAAGTATAGCACTCGATTCAATTATTTGTAGCGAACGAGTATTTTATTTGTATTTAATTTATCGTAAAAAAACTTAAGTTAATAAGTTAAGAAGAATGGTCTTTTCGTTGGTAACATTAGTTCTACTTGTAGTAAGAGCTATAAGTTTTGGATAATTATTCTTTTTTCCGTCATATCGATTTTCTATTTTTTATCTTACTCCTATTCCTGATTAGTAATCAGGAACCCTTTATTAATCAATAGGATAAAACAATAGGATAAAAAAGCTAAAAGAGTAAGTTTCTCCTTCCGAAGAATTAGGGAAAGGAAAGACATAAAGAAAAAATAATTTTATCTGGCCTTCTTACGTATTAATTTGATTTTAATCGAGACAAAAATAAATATATAATAGAAAGAATTTATTTTGACTAAGAACCTTATGGAATTTATTATGGAATCAAGTTTATAGAATCAAGTTACCGTTTGCTTTGTTGGATTCGATTAGTGAAAATCGCGAACTCATAATAAACTCTTTAATACCCTTAAGTAAAAAAAAAAAAAAGAAAGAATAAAAAAGGATGGGAGAATAAGAAAGTTTCTTATATTATATGTTAATATTAAAGTGAATTATCATACATATTTCATATTTATGTATAACGATGAATTAGGTACACATTTATATTCCTTGCACTTATTAACTACTTAATATTAGTTATATTAGATATACTTATCATAAGATATCTTTAAAATACAAATATTAAATTGGGGCACCCATTCTATGACAGATCTACCCTCTATTTTTGTGCCCTTAGTGGGCCTAGTATTTCCGGCAATTGCAATGGCTTCTTTATCTCTTCATGTCCAAGAAAATAAGATTATCTAAATTTGTATGTGGTTCTTTCCGAACACAAATGAGAGACTCATATACATACGGATACATGATATCTGCATAAAAGCAGATTATATATGGGTCTAGCTGGTTAAAAATAAATTGGTGAATAGTTTGAAATAGAAAATAAATGTATTTAACCAATTACTCCTAATAGTTCCCGTCAAAATAGTGCTAGTTGATGAGAGTTACTTCGGGGTCAAGAAAAGTTAAGTCAAATTTATTTGGGTTATTCTCTCAATTCTAATCGAATACAACCGGATCGAGTATAGTAAGTATAATATGAACTGGCGATCAGAGCATATCTGGATAGAACTTATAACGGGGTCTCGAAAAACAAGTAATTTTTTTTGGGCCTGTATCCTTTTTTTAGGTTCATTAGGATTCTTAGTGGTTGGAACTTCCAGTTATCTTGGTAGGAATCTTATACCCGTATTTTCATCTCAGCAAATCTTTTTTTTTCCGCAAGGGATCATAATGTCTTTTTATGGGATCGCGGGTCTATTTATTAGCTCCTATTTGTGGTGTACAATTGCATGGAATGTAGGTAGTGGTTATGATCGATTTGATAGAAAAGAAGGAATTGTTTGTATTTTTCGTTGGGGATTTCCTGGAATAAATCGTCGCATTTTCCTTCGTTTCTTTATGAAAGATATCCAATCCATCAGAATGGAGGTTAAAGAGGGTCTTTATCCTCGTCGTGTCCTTTATATGGAAATAAGAGGCCAAGGGGCCATTCCCTTGACTGGCACTGATGAAAATCTTACTCCACGAGAAATTGAACAAAAAGCTGCCGAATTAGCCTATTTCTTGCGTGTACCAATTGAAGTATTTTGAAATGAAGAATTAATGTTTTCTTAGTATTAAGGAGGGAACTTGCTAATTCCCTTTTTAATAAAATTGAAGTTTCTTCAAAAGACTTAAGAGAATTCATCCAATATTTCGAATTGATAGGTTACGTTATTCCTGGACTGTGGTTATGGTTAGGCGGTGAAACATTTCGAAATAATTAATTAATCCGGGAAGGCTTTTTTTGTCTCGAAATTCGAATCATATTTGTTACTTCTAGTGGATTTTCGAGTATTCATCGACCAGGAACAAATGGAGATGAAATTAGTTGGAATTTACCCAATTGAGATATCTCTGGGAATCCTATTTGCTTGCTTATTTTTTTATCTGAAAAGGACTCTTTTTAGATTTTATTTTGCTAGATCCAAGGACTCAATAAAAAAAAAAAAAAAAAATGGGAATAAATTCATAGGTTCGATACCTTGTTATAGAATTCGTGTTCAGATAAATATCAAATAGAATCGACGAATGACGAATGCAGCAGATTCATTAACAATTCACAGAAAAAAAAAAAAAAAAATGAAAAAAACAAAAGCATTGACCTCCCTCCCATATATTATATCCATAATATTTTTGCCTTGGTGGGTCTCTCTCTTATTTAATAAAAGTCTGGAACCTTGGGTTATTAATTGGTGGAATACCCGGCAATCCGAAACTCTCTTGAATGATATTCAAGAAAAAAGCATTCTAGAAAGATTTATAGAATTAGAAGAACTATTCCTGTTGGACGAAATGATAAAGGAATACCCAGAAACACATATACAAAAGCTTCGTATAGGAATACACAAAGAAACAGTACAATTAGTCAAAACACACGATGAGTATAATTTCCATATAATTTTTAATTTCTCGACAAATATAATCTGTTTCGCTATTCTAAGTGGTTATTTTATTCTGGGTAATGAAGAACTTGTTATTCTTAATTCTTGGGTTCAGGAATTCATCTATAACTTGAGTGACAC